AAGCGGCAGAAATAAGTGGATTCATGATAAATTCCTCGCACAAAAAAGAAATAAAAGAAATGGTTAATGATACAATCAACCAATGAATTATAACGTAATTATTCCATTGCTAAGATTGATCTAGTCGAAGTAACTAAGAACTTGGATTGGAGTCAAAATATTATTTATTGAATTCTCAGAACTACTTCGGGATCTTCTATCCATGGAGTCTTTGTGAATCCGTACGACTTTCGTTGTTGCATTTCTTTGACCCGAACTGTTCGTTAAATTCTTCGATCTTTTTTTGGATCTGATCTGTTTATTTATTCTATTATTCTATTCAATTCGCAGTCACAGACAAGATGGAAGAACTTCTTTTTTAATTCCCATCCAAATTCACAGTAGTAGGGCAAATTGGATATATTTTTAATTCATATATAACTAGTCAATATCTAATATAATATCCCATATACATGTCTTTCTTCCATAACGTAAACTAACTATTACTATCTTAGATTCAATCGAATTTTAGAATCATTCGGCAAAACCTTCACAACAGTTGGCTTATTTCCATAAAATTCCTATAGGCCCACCAGTTCGACTCTCTCTCCTAACTAACCCCTATGAATCCCATTTTTTTGTAAATACTTCTTTCCCCTTTCTTTATCATTATGTTATCCCACGTGGATAACATTGAAATAGGCAATTTGATTAGGCCGAAGCATTGCCGAGAAATATAATTTCTCATCTAAGTTCATGCAATTTTTTATTTATTAAAATATTCTTTTTCTTTTGGTCAATCCTTGAATTGGATAAAATCCTCTGAAAGAAGAATCGTTCTCTCGAACATATCTTTTTCATTTTTATTTAATGACACACCATAAATAGATACCACAAGAATTCTTAGTCAATTTATGACTACTCATTTTTTTTTTTAGTAAATAATGATAATGAATTTACTAACCAATAGAAAAAATATTTATTGAGAGGGGGTATGAGATAAGTAGACCAAACAAGAATTTTAGGAAAAAGATCTTTTATATCTCTTTTCCCTTTTTCTAATTTGGAATAGTGTAATCGTCTTTGTTATTACTCTAGATCATATAGAACATATTTTTATATTTTATTTATATTTGCTAAATAGATTATCTTGAACTACGCATACATTTATTTTGGCTAGGTTAAAAAAGACTATTTCAAAAACGAATCAATGATGTCCCTCCATGGATTCACCTATATAAGCCGCAGCTAAAGTTGCAAAAATAAGAGCTTGAATACCACTTGTAAATAATCCAAGGAACATAACAGGTATAGGGACCACTAAGGGTACTAAAGAAATAAGAACAACAACTACTAATTCATCGGCTAATATATTCCCGAAAAGGCGAAAACTAAGTGATAAGGGTTTTGTGAAATCTTCTAAGATATTAATAGGTAAAAGGATTGGAGTTGGTTGAATGTATTTCGCGAAATAACCCAATCCTTTTTTGCTAAGACCCGCATAGAAATATGCCACTGATGTGAGTAAAGCCAAAGCAACAGTAGTATTTATATCATTTGTGGGTGCGGCTAACTCCCCATGAATCAATTGTATGATTTTCCAAGGTAAAAGAGCTCCTGACCAATTCGAAACAAAAATAAATAGAAACATAGTTCCAATAAAGGGAACCCAAGGCCCATATTCTTCCCCAATTTGGGTTTGACTCACATCTCGAATGAATTCAAGGACATATTCAAAGAAATTCTGACTACCAGTCGGAATGATTTGTGGGTTTCGAACAGCTATAGTGGCTGAACCTAATAAGATAGCAATTACAACCCAAGAAGTAATAAGTACTTGGCCGTGGACTTGGAAACTTCCTATTTTCCAATATAAATGTTGGCCGACTTCGACACCAGATATATCATATAACCCTTTTAGTGTATTGATAGAACATGATAGAACATTCATATTGCCCTCTGACAGAAATAGAATTTAAAACGAAATAATTTTGATTCAACCGTCTCTTTCTCAACTTAACTTGACTTACCTTGTCCGCTTGAATTGTCTAGTTTGAATACCAACCAATCGCCTACTAATCCCATAATGAATATCCCCAGTTTTTATCTCTTTGTTTTTTAAGATTCAGAAATAGTAACCGACTCTCTAAATCTATGGAGTTTCCTAAGTCATTTTTTATTATTAATATTAATCAAGGATTTATTCTATAGCTAGAACGACCCTCACAAATTGCAAATACTAATTTGTTAAGAATTAATCGTATTGAAGCTATAGCGTCATCGTTTGCTGGAATCGAAATATCTGCAAGATCGGGATCACAATTTGTATCGATTAAACAAATTGTTGGAATTCCCAAAGTAATACATTCTCTAAGAGCCTTAGATTCCTGGTGCTGATCAACAATGATTACAATATCAGGTAAACCTGTCATATATTTAATCCCGCCCAGATATGTTTGCAAATGAGATAATTGTCTTTTCAACATAGCCGCATCTCCTTTTGGAAGACGGCCGAGTCTAC